CTTTCCTAGTTATAGTGCCACTGGGTGAATCCAGTCTATTCTTGAAATGAACAACTCACACACACTCCCTTTCCAAAAAAGATCAATACACCGAAAACTACACTTAGATTTATTGGATTTGTTGCTAAAATATCGGTATTAAATCCGAAACTCCCGGCGGATGGCCAGTGACCCAAGTAAACGAAAGAATCGGTTAAATTTTTCATATAATCTCCTCTTCTAGCTAAACTATAAAAAAAGAACTCTGTCCTTTTTTTTTATTCTTTTTATTGAAAATAAAAAGAAATTTGAATTTAATAATGTAATTTACCTATTTGGATATTTGTAAACAGAATCAAAAACCTATTCTATTTACAAATGTATTTTCCAAAATTTTTAATTTTCAATAATAATAATGAGACTTATTAGAATTAAGCTAGAATTTGAGACCAAGTTTTATGTCAAGTTCAAAAAACCTAAACCTCCTTTTTTCGCAACACTCCTTAAAAAAAAGTTTCTATTAAACTAAAAGAATAAGGGGAAGGAAGAAAGCGAATCGATGTGCTAATTCCCCATCCTCAATTTAGTCCTTCCCAAGGATTGTTGTCTCAATGAATAATTGTAGGAGTTAAATCTTGATAGAATTAAAAAAACTACGAAAAAAATCCAGAATTTTGTGATTTCTGGGATTAAACAAAAGGATTCGCAAATAAAAGCGCTAATGCTACAACCAGGCCATAAATTGTTAAAGCTTCCATAAAAGCCAAACTAAGCAATAAAGTACCTCGTATTTTTCCTTCTGCCTCAGGTTGTCTCGCGATACCTTCGACAGCTTGACCCGCAGCTGTACCTTGACCAACTCCAGGTCCAATAGAAGCAAGCCCAACAGCCAACCCAGCAGCAATAACCGAAGCAGCAGAAACCAGTGGATTCATGATAAGTTCCTCACACCAAAATAAAGAAATAGTTAATGATACAATCATCCAATGACTTAGGACGTAATTCTAATTAAGTAATCGCTAAGATTCATCCAGCCAAAATAACCAAAAACTTGAATTGAAATAATATAATAAAATTATTGAATCATAAGAATTACTTTGATAGTAGTTCCTATCCACGGGATTTTTTAAAATCCATAATATATATATACGACTTTTTTATGCCATTTATTTTTTGTGAACCATTCTTTGAATTCTTCGTTCTTTTTTTTATCATTTTTTCAGCCAATTCACAGATAAAAAGGAAGAACTTCTAATCGAATCCCTATCTAAATAGAAATTCACAAAAGTAGTAGAGCAGATTCAGATTATATAGATCTTTAACTCATATATACCTAGGCAATATCAAATATCACATATACAAGTGTTTCTTACATAACGTAAACCAACTATCTATAATTAATTGGGCTAACCTAAAAAAGAATATTTGAAAAAAATTGTTAATGATGGCCTTCCATAGATTCACCTATATACGCCGCAGCTAAAGTGGCAAAAATGAGAGCTTGAATCCCGCTTGTAAATAATCCAAGGAACATGACAGGTATAGGAACCACTAAAGGTACTAAAGAAACAAGAACAACAACGACTAATTCATCGGCTAATATATTTCCGAAAAGTCGAAAACTAAGTGATAGGGGTTTTGTAAAATCTTCTAAGATGTTAATGGGTAAAAGAATTGGAGTTGGTTGAATGTATTTACTGAAATACCCTAATCCTTTTTTGCTAAGCCCCGCATAAAAATAGGCTACTGATGTGAGTAAAGCTAAAGCAACCGTCGTATTTATATCATTCGTTGGTGCTGCTAACTCCCCTTGAGGTAACTGGATAATTTTCCACGGTAAAAGGGCTCCTGACCAGTTAGAAACAAAAATAAATAAAAACAGGGTTCCAATAAAGGGAACCCATGGACCATATTCTTCTCCAATCTGGGTTTTACTCACGTCTCGAATGAATTCAAGGACAAATTCAAAGAAATTTTGGCCGTCAGTTGGAATGGTTTGTGGATTGCGAATCGCTAGAACTGCGGAACCTAATAAGATAGCAATTACAACCCAAGAAGTAATAAGGACTTGGGCATGGACCTGGAACCCCCCTATTTGCCAATAGAAATGTTGGCCTACTTCTACACCAGATATCTCATATAACCCTTCTTTTATTAGTGTGTTGATGGAACATGATAAAACATTCATATTGCCCTCTGACAGAAATAAGAACTTTAAATTATTTTGATTCAAGATCCCCCCACTTTTTTTTACTTATTTAATTTAATTTTATATTTAAGTTTTGGATACCAACTAAACTAATCACACAATATCCCCAGTTTTTTCTCTCTTTTTCTTTTGTACAATTCAGGAGTAGTAACCGATTTTTTAAATCGAAATACAGGGAGCCCCTCCCTCAAAAAAAATTGATTTATTTATCTTATTATTAATCAAGAATTTTGTATATAGCTAGAACGACCCTCACAAATTGCGAATACTAATTTGTTAAGAATGAATCGAATTGAAGCTATAGCGTCATCA